TATACAAATAGAGCAGGAAATACAAAAAGGGTAGTTATAAGTCTAACTTTGATCTTCTATTTTTGTATTTCCCCAATTTTTTCCTTAATTGAATTTCGCTTGATTAGGACGAAGTTCCACCCCCGACCTCTTTAAAATATCCTGAACAGTTCCTGTAGGTTGAGCACCTTTTTCGAGGAAATATAGAATAGCCGGAACATTTAAATAAGTTTGATTCCTTATCGGATCATAAAAACCCAATTTCCGAAGATCTTTTCCTTCTCTTCGGGATCGAACATCAATTGCAACGATTCGATAGACGGCTCATTGGGATAGATGTAGACGAGCAACACCCCCCCTAGAAACGTATAGGAAGTTTTCTCCTCGTACGGCTCGAGAAAAATGAAGGATTCGAGGTTTTGCCTATGTATGAAATTTCTAAATTAGAACAAAAAATCAATTAGACTTTGATTTAATTTTTTGCTTCTTCCTTCATAAAAATGAAAAATAAATCATTCCTACTCTCATAACTCAAATTGGATAATTCTCAAATAAAAAGTTTTAGAAAATTTCATTTCTTGAGCGGTCTTTACTCCCCCTATGCTTGTCTCGTTTAAAATCAAATGAATTTGGATTCTTCCGTCTGATCCAGTGATTGAGACAATTAAAACGGCGTTTGCTTGTTCTGGGATCCTTTGATAGTTTGTTTTGAATCATTGGGTTTAGACATTACTTCGGTGTTTCTTAAGACTTTCCTTTCAAAATGGCAGCAACATACCTTTTTTTTCTTTCTTTCTACCAAAGAATCCTACAGACGGTGGATTCCCGCATGATACACTTCGGATCGAAAAAGTTTGATCAAGTCTAATAACTTTTTGGAAACTTCCTCGAATTGGAGTCTTTCTATATCGAAGATATGTTTACGAAGTTGTTCCAATTTATTGATTGGCATTAACCCTAGATCCCTGCCCCCAAAAAAAACTAACTACTCGAGCTTCATCATGAACTATTTCCATGAAAACCCAACAAGGGTTCTCGTGGAACAGAACAAATGATGTCGAGCCAAGAGCATCTTCATTCCTATATCAAATGGTGGATGTAACAATCCACAACGGATCGTGGCCTTCAAGTCGCACGTTGCTTTCTACCACATCGTTTCAAACGAAGTTTTACCATAACATTCCTATAATTTTAATTTGGAACCGGTATGGACTTGATTCAATTATGGAATCATGAATAGTCATAGGTTCTATTATTGGTTCGGTTGATGTGTAGACATCATGATCTATAAGTTTTCTCTATTTATATTTCTATATATAAAGAATTCTAGATAAATTAGTATTATTAGATTAGATAGCTGGGGTAAAGATTTTTCTGAAGAAGTCTTAGCAAGATCCCTTCGGAAACATAATACGAATAATCTATATTCAAATTTCAATATTTATTTGAAAAATATTGAATTTCAGAAATGGAAATTGTTTCATTTCATATTGTTTAACTCCGGAGTCATTCCCCTTTCGACAATCTAATCTTGCTCTAAAGTAAATAAAATTGATAAATCACCACAGCGCTATATAGATTTCTCATTTTTCATTAGAGCCAAACCCGAAATACTTCAAAAAAATATTCAAAGAAAACAAATCGGTTACTTGTTTGTTTGTTAATGAGATTTGGACAAAGACATCCTATTGAGCGAATTGAATTAGGACCAACCTCCTTAGGTTAGTTGGTTAGGATCCAAGAGACCCACAAAAAACAAAAAAAAACAAATGAATTACGAATTACTATTACTAATCGAGGCCGCCTCTTTTATGGGATAGAAAAATGGGATGGGGAATAGAGATTCTTTCATATCTCGATTCCTCCTTTGTTCACTAAAAAAAAAAGATTTGTCGAAGATCAAAATTCAAAACAAGAATCACACTCCATCTAACATTCAAATTGAAACAGAACTGAAAGATTCAATGAAAGTTAAAACCAAAATTTGAGTCTCATAGAATTCAAAAAGAAAATAAAAAATAAGAAAATAAAATGCTCTGGGACGGAAGGATTCGAACCTCCGAATGGCGGGACCAAAACCCGTTGCCTTACCACTTGGCGACGCCCCATTTCGATTTGTCCTCGACACTTATAAAAATTTAAGTAAGTATTGGTTGTTTGTCAACTCGATTTCAAATATCTATAGAATCGATTCTATTGTTACTAGGCTTTTGAGATGCGTAGTTTAAATTGATTGATCATTCCATATTGATCATTACATAGAATTCAATTAAGATATTGTATGAAAGTATGATTTTTGCGATTCTCCTTGAGAATTTTTGATTATGGGGGTTCAAACAAAAAGAGCAAAAAGAGGAAGAAGTAGTTTTTGCCTACCGTACTTACTCCCCCTTTCCTTATATCAAAAACTCAATCAAAAGGCAATTCTCTCCAAGAACAAAAAATGTCTGTTATGCTTAAGATCTTTAGTTTGATCTGTCTTAATTCTGCCCTTTATTCGAGTAGTTTTTTCTTCGGCAAATTGCCCGAAGCCTATGCTTTTTTGAATCCAATCGTAGATTTTATGCCAGTCATACCTGTGCTCTTTTTTCTCTTAGCTTTTGTTTGGCAGGCTGCTGTAAGTTTTCGATGAGATCCTTAATAATATCAATATCCTAGAAAATTCATGATTTTACCAATAAAAATTCTAATTATAAAAAAAATTTAGTAAGATCTTATAAGATTTACAGTTTGAAATCTCGATTCAAACATTCATTAAAAGTATTGGATAGTTGTAAAAAACCCGACTTACTTCATTTCCCTTTTTTTGATCCTTTCCAGTGAAAGACCCTACTAGGGTCCTTACAATATCTAATTAGGAAAGATATTTTTTAAATGAAGAACTATTATTTCAAATGAAATTTTGAAAATTATTTTTTAGAAAGAATTTCATTTCTTGGTGCCAAACTTGGATATGTGGTAGAAAAATGGATAATCTATTCTCTTTTTTATAAAAAAAAAGAAAAAATCTTGGAGATTTGTAATGCTTACTCTCAAACTCTTTGTGTACACAGTAGTGATATTTTTTGTTTCTCTCTTCATCTTTGGGTTCCTATCTAATGATCCAGGGCGTAATCCTGGACGTGAAGAATAAGACTAAACTAAAAAGAGTTTTTATTTTTCAACTTTCTTGTGATTTTATCTAGTACACACATTTAACTACGAAACTAAGAATAAGAACCAAGGGATTGCGAAAATTGAAAAAAAAAAAATAAAATCATCCGCGAAAATGGAAAGAGAGGGATTCGAACCCTCGGTACGAATAACCCGTACAACGGATTAGCAATCCGCCGCTTTAGTCCACTCAGCCATCTCTCCAAATTCAACTTGATAATTCCTATGCTACATTACACATAAACTAAGGAATCTTTCTTCTTCTTTATTCTAATTAGAATTCTATTTTTTTTTATATAATATTAAATATATTATATTGTAATTGTAAAAATTATCAATTTCGTTTATTAAAAAAAAAAGGGGTATAAGGAAGAGCCTGAAAGAACCAAAATATAAAAAAGAAAGAAGGCTAAAGAGGTCCTCTTTTCTTTGCGTTGGTTTTGTTCGAAAGGCTCTTCTTATTCTCATGGCCTGGTCAGTACTCAGCCGGGCCTTTTTTTGTTCCAACGAATTCTAAATAAAGAGTTAGAAATAAAAAAATGCTTGTTATTTTATTAGTTCTTATATTATTTATTATTCTATTCTATATTATATTAGAATTATATTCTATTGAATGTTCTTAATATTCAAATATATTCAAATTGAATTTGACTCTCCCCACGAAAAACGATTTTGTGATGACCCTATTTTGAGTATCAAAATTCCCCTGTTCGACAAAAGGTATATTTGTATACAATAATCGGATTGTAGCGGGTATAGTTTAGTGGTAAAAGTGTGATTCGTTTTAATACCCCTTTATACAGTTAAAGGATCCTTCGGCTTGGTTCGTATGCCGATCAAAAACTTTATTTCTAAAAAGGATTGAATCCTTTTCCTCTCAATGACCAATTCCGGAGAAAATACGCATTCTCGTGATTTGTATCCAAAAGTCGCTTAGACATTGAAAAATTGGATTATGAAATAACGAAACAGAATTATTAGAATTGGATCAAAACTTCCAATTGAATAAGTATGAGTAAGGGATCCATGGCTGAAGATAGAAAGTTCTTTTCAAATTTCTAACCGTAACTAAATCTTCAATTTTGTATTTTGTAGGAAAGAGATTGAAGCAAAATAGCTATGAAACGATGCCTTTGGTTTACTAGAGGCATCAACATATTGTTTTAGCTCGGTGGAAAAAAATACTTTTCCTCAGGATCCTAAGAATATTAAAGAATTAGTCTAATAACTAAAAATATTTATATTTAACTTTCACCAATTTAAGAATATTAAATAGAATTTAAGAATATTATTTAGAATATTCACTTAAATTTAGAAATTTAATAGAATAATATTCTATAATAAATAGAATATTAAATAATATTTTAAATATCTTTCATAATTATTTAATAATTAAATAACATTAAAGTTTAAAGTAAAGAAGATGAAATAAATATTCTATTTAATATTAATTAATAAATCGAAATAAAGAACGGAGTAACTAGAAAGATTGTTGTTATAATCACCCTTATTCTAGAGGGATCATCTAGAAAGCTATTTCGTTTTGTCTGTATTCAGACCAAAAGCTGACGTAGATGTTATGGGTAGAATTTTTTGAGAATTTTGTTCAGATCATAGATCTCGTAATTTACTCATTTCCATAAAGGAGCCGAATGAAACCAAAGTTTCATGCTCGGTTTTGAATTAGAGATGCTCAAAATACTGAATCGACGTCGACTATAACCCCTAGCCTTCCAAGCTAACGATGCGGGTTCGATTCCCGCTACCCGCTATCTTTTATATATATTCTATTTTCTATATAGTTATAGTTTATATTAACTATTTAGATTTAACTATTTATATTATATTCACATTAACTGAAACTGATA